CTTTTCAATCTCTTGGTTGACAAAAAAAAGAATCAGATTGTATATGAGAAATAAATATTGCAATTCTATATTTAATGATGCACTCCTACTAATAACTAATATAAGATCTATAGAGTATAGAATATATAAGCATTTCAAATAAAAAACTATAAAGCGGGTAGCGGGAATCGAACCCGCATCGTTAGCTTGGAAGGCTAGGGGTTATAGTCGACGCCGATTCAGCGTTTTGAGCGTCTCTAATTCAAAACCGAACATGAAACTTTGGTTTCATTCGGCTCCTTTATGGATGTGAACAAAATTCGAAATAAATTCTACCCATAACATCTATGTCAGTTTTTTGTCTGAATACAGACAAAACAAACCACTTTTTAGATGATCCCTCTAGAAGAGAGTCATTCTAACAATCGTTCTAGTTACTTCGTTCTTTATTTTTATTTCAAAAGATCCCGAGGAAGGGTATTTTGCTTCTACCGAGCTAACAATAGGTTGATGTCCCTAGTAAACCAAAGTCATCATTTAATAGCTATTTTGATTAACTTTCTTCTCTACAAAAAAAAATGGAAGATTTAGTTACGATTAGAAACCTCCTTTGTATCTTCATCCATGGACCTTTTTACTTATTAAATTCGAAGTATTAATTCAATTTAAAATTATGTTTCGCAATTTCATAATCCAATTTCTCATTTTGACTGGTGGATAGAAATCGCGATAATGTATATTTTTTTCTTTTCTCGAATATGTGATTGAGAGGGAAAGAATTTAATCCTTTTAGTTTCTATGTTAATTTTAGGAAATAAAGTTTTTGATCGGAATAGGAATCAAACCGAAAGCAAAGACCCTTTAACTCGTAAAGGGTTAGAAAAACGAATCACACTTTTACCACTAAACTATACCCGCTACAGTGTGATTATTGTATATAATCGGACCTTTTGTCGAACGGGGAAATTAACCAGATTAACCAGAATAATAGTAAATTAATAAAGATTAATAAAGTTAGTATCCTCTCAAAAGAATACAAATTATAGTGTTGACCCTTTTGAGTTTTCGTGTATGGAACTAGCATCCCTCCCCTTTTTATTTTTGCTTGAAGATTTCGTATTCCGTTTTCAAATTTTATAGAATACTTAGTTGTTTTCCAATCAGATAAATCATTCTTATTTAGATAGAATCTATTTTAAATTGGTTTTCTTTGAACAAAAAAAGGCCCGGTTAGGGGCTGAACAGGCCGGGCCGTGGTAATAAAAAAAAGACGGGTCTTTTGAACAAGATCAAAAAAAAAGAGAAGTCTTTTTTTTTTTTACTTTTTTCTATTGTTTTGTTGGCACTTTACAGTCCCTTTTTTATTTAACGAAATAAAATGGCTGCTAAAAAGTGTACATATCTATATAATATCTATATAATATCTATATAATAGAGAAAGAAGTACTCCTTACTTTATGTGTAATTTAGCAGCGTCTTCGATTGGGAAAGATGGCTGAGTGGACTAAAGCGACGGATTGCTAATCCGTTGTACGAGTTATTCGTACCGAGGGTTCGAATCCCTCTCTTTCCTTTTCCGTTGATAACTTGATTTTTTTCGAATTGTCCAAATACTTTTTGTTCTTAGTTAAACATAAAAAAAATCCTTAAAAAATCTAAAAGAAACATATTTTATTCTTCACGCCCAGGATTACGTCCGGGATCATTAGATAGGAATCCAAAGATGAAGAGAGAAACAAAAAATATCACTACTGTGTAAACGAAGAGTTTGAGAGTAAGCATTCTAAAATCTCCAAGATAATTTTTTTTTTCAAAAAAAAATAGAATAGGTCCTACAGTTTTCTACCACATATCCTCCGTGAATACAAATAACAAAATTCTAAATATAAAAAGATTTTCAAAAATTCATTTTGAATAAGAGTTTTCCATTAACCAAAATAAAAATATCTTTTATATCCGAAATTGGGGATCCTAATTAATTACCTAATTAATAGAAAAAGAATTATAAATAAAAATAATACGTAATATGGGGCTTTCACTCAAAAAGGGTTCAAAAATTCAAAAATAAACCAGGGGAAGTCGGGTTTATTCCGACTAACCAACAAGTTGAATTGAGGGGTTCGTACTCTAAAACATATATGATCCTATCAATTGTTATAATTTTTTATCAACTAAAGTAAAGCAGTCGTTTTATTTTATAGGCGATTTTCAAATTAAATATCTTATCGAAAACTTACAGCAGCTTGCCAAACAAAAGCTAATAGAAAAAAGAGCACAGGTATGACGGGCATAACATCTACGATTGGATTCAAAAAAGCATAGGCTTCGGGCAATTTTCCGAAGAAAAAGTTACTTGAATATGAAAAAAAGGCATAATTAGAGATCCCTATCAAACTACAAATATTAAGCATAGCAGACGTTTTGTTCTGTGAGATAATTCAATTTTGATTGAGTTATTTATAGAATATAAATATAGGGAAAAGGTAAAATGAAAGGAGACAAAGAGTCCCTCTTTTCTTTTGAATCCGCACAATCAAAAGTCCTTCAATTCTCTTTTGAGAATTGAAGAAATCATACTTTTCATACAATATCTTAATTGAATTCTATCTAATGATCAATAAATTAAGTTACATTCTATATTTACACGTATTAAAATCTTAATAACAATTTGATTTATTCTATAACTATTTATCTTGGAGTTGACAAATAATAAATATTGATATTATTGATTATTCGTGTCAAATAGAAATCTAAATGGGGCGTGGCCAAGTGGTAAGGCAACGGGTTTTGGTCCCGCTATTCGGAGGTTCGAATCCTTCCGTCCCAGAGCATATCCTTTATCCCCCTTATTACTATTTGAAATGGTGGCGTTCCTCTCTATTTTTTTTATCCCACAGACGGGGTATTTGGCTTTTTTTTACTTTTTTGGTTTAGGCTTTTTTAGCCTACCAAAAAAGGAGCAACTTAATCGGGACTCGTTTGACTTTATCCCTAGCCAGACCATACGAATAAAACTTTTGGTTGCTGTCCAAGTATTTCGGAGGAACAGGTCGGAGTTAATCATTAAACGAAGGTATTAAACTACCCTCGTCTGCTCGAATCTCATTAACAAAAATTGAACTAAAAAGGGTATATTAAAAAGGGTATATATGGAATTCGATATCAAAGACCTAATCAATGTATTTTTTTTTCAAATCAGACCAAAAGGATAAGTTAAAAAAAAATTTCATATAAAAATACTTTTTATTCAGTAAATGAAGAAATTATGGATATTTGAAATTATTTCTTAGAAGGTAAATGGAATCCTTTAGACTTTAAGATAGAGAATTGCTAAAGCTTCTTCAGAAAAGAAAGCTATATATCTATATATAGAAGAAAGTTATAATATAGAAGAAAGTTAGATATCTCTATTATATATCTATATATAGAAGATAGAATAACAATATGGTAGAAAAACAAAAAGTATAAATTCTAGAAGAACAAGGGATATAAATTCGATGTCTATGCATTAATTGAACCAATGACTCTTCGTGATTCTCTAATCAATTCTAGACCGGTTCCAAATTAGAAGAATGTTATGGTAAAACATCGTTTCAAACGATGTGGTAGAAAGCAACGTGTGACTTGAAGACACGATCCGCTGTGGATTTCTTCTTCTATCCACCATCTTCTCGATTTCTATAGAAACCGAGGTGTTCTTGTCTCGACATCCGTTGGGATAGTAAATAGTCCATGATGGAACTCAAGTAGAAAGTCTTAATTTATTTCTCGGAACAAGAATCTAGGGTTAACAAAAATCAAGAAATTCGAATAACTTCGTAAATTGTAAATATATATAAATTGACGGGATCCCAGTCGAACAAATTTCCAATTCAAAAGTAATATTTGTTAGAACGAATTAAACCTTTTTGATCAAAATGAATTGGCCGTAGGATTTTTTATTTTGATAGAAGGAAATCAAACTTGAATCAAATTTGAAAAGATTAAAAAGCACCGAAGTAATGTCTAAACCCAATGGTTTAAAACAAAGAGAAAGGATCCCAGAATAAGGAAACGCCCTTTGATTTTAATTGTCTCAATAACTAATAACTGGGTCAGACTTATGAATCAAAATAAATTTGATTCGAGACAAAAAAAAAAGAAAAAGGGTGTAAAGACCACTCAATAAAAGAAATTGTCTAATCATTTTCCTTTAGGGCTATTTGAGAGTTATCTAACTTGAGTTATGAGTATGACTGGTTACAAGCTGGTTTCTTTTTCATTTTCAGGAATGAAGAAGAAAAAAGACTTCAATCCTAGTCTAATTGATTTAATGATGTTATGGACTCTTTGTTTATTTATTAGAATTGTATACTTTCTGTAATCTAATTCTATAGAGAGACATAGATATAACTTCGAATCAAATTCTTTGTTCGCGAGCCGTATGAAGAGAAAATTTCCTATATACGTTTCTAGGGGGGTATTCACCTATTTCAATGAGCCGTCTATCGAGTCGTTACACCTGTTATTCTATATTTCCTTGAAAGGGGAGCTCAACCCACGGGAACGGTTCAGGATATTTTTATTTATATTTTGATTTCTTTTCTATTTTTCTATTTACTATTTATAGGGGTTTTTACGCAGCTTCGACCTAATCAAACGAGAGGTAATTAAGTAAATTAAACATAAAGGCTGGTAGTGGCTTGTATATATCTATAACTTTTGCTAACCTTTACTTACTCTTTATTTATTATAGCTCCCTTTCCGTTCGGTTCGATTCGTAGGTATTTATCATTGTTTCCGTCGAATCTCATGTTCGATAATGACAAAACTTTTTTTTTTGATCCTAGAAAATAGGTACATTGCCATCCATTGGATGGGAATCCTACTAGTAAATAGAAGACCGAGTTTACTTCTTCTACTTTGTGAATACATAATATATTCACGAAATCCACGCTTTTTCCATTTTTCTCTTTTTTATTCCCTTATTTCTACATTTTCTATGCATATAGAATAGAATTAGATATGGACTTTATCGACCC